TGTCTACGCTGGTTCAAATCCAGCTCGGCCCAATAATTCGCGGATCCACCATAAAATGATATAACCCATTTGTTCTTCTACAGAAATGCTTGACTTGATACGGAAGAATAAAAAAAAAACTCTTTTTTTATTCATCGACAGATTGATTATCAATCAATTTGACAATAACGAAAAAATGACTATTAATCCATGCTCCTCTCACTAAAGTACATGTCTCCGCGCATATCAATCTATTACTCGCGTCTCTGTCTGTTAGAATATGACAATTCGAATCAAAAATCTGCATAGAAAGGTTTGAAGGAAATTAAATCAACAACATATGTTGTACACTTTATTTCCCTGGGATTGTAGTTCAATTGGTCAGAGCACCGCCCTGTCAAGGCGGAAGCTGCGGGTTCGAGCCCCGTCAGTCCCGATGGATCCAATCCAAATCCAATAAAAAAATACATCAATTCATCTCTTCCTTTCCTGTGAAAGAGAGAACAAATAAGATAACTGAATTTTATTCCAAACGGGATCTCTCTTTTTTTTTTTCACATTTTTCATCAAAAAAATATGGGAATTTCAATTTCTTCAACGAGTACTGATTGATGGGAGAAAGACATATGTGACATATGTGAATTACCACAATTATTGGTAGCATCATATTCAGGATTCGAAGGAATACCGTACTGGGTCTAGCTTTTTTGATTACGCCCGATTTTTGTAATGGAATAGAGTACTATACGTTTCCGGGAAGCACATACACAAAGGGAATTTGGACGATACAAAATAAATTTAACATAGTCAACTTTGATCTAATTTTTCGTCTTAAAGCAAAAAAAATATATCCGTGCTATTGTTTGCTTGAGTTTGTTTATAACCAATGTGAGGGGAAAGGTAGTCTGATGAGACTTCATCAGATGATTGCATTGGACAAGAGAGCAGTAGATTATAGAAAAGAAAGAATGCAAAAAATTAGAAATAAAAAAAAGTAAAGAAATTCTTGATTGCATCAGGAATCCCATTTTGTTTCAATTCGGTATGGATAAAAGATCTTCCTATGTTATACTATTCGATTCTCGACGATGAATCGATTTGATAGCTCCGATATTGTTATTCATGATATTTTAATACGATTTCGATATCATCGAGATGCAATGCATCCCATTGAATTTACAAGCGAAACATTTATCATCTCTATGGGATTAAATCCCGAGTTATTGCGAATAAAAAATGAAACGATGAGATTATGGAAGTAAATATTCTCGCATTTATTGCTACTGCACTGTTCATTCTAGTTCCTACCGCCTTTTTACTTATAATATACGTAAAAACAATCAGTCAAAGTGATTAATTTGAATTAACCTTGACTTTTTAGTTCTTATCAATGCTTGAAGATAAGAAAAATGAAAAGGATGAAAATTTCGCGTCTTAAATGAAATTGGCGGACTAGAATTATCAGTATTCTACGAGAGAAGTATTCTATGAGATCCGATAGTATGGTAGAAAGAAATATATGAATCCTTCTACCATACTATCTATTATTGTTATTGAAGTGTATAAAATTGTACTGTATAAAAATAGAGGTTGAATATAGATTAATTTGAATATAGATGAATCTACAATATATATCTTTCCATTTATATATAAATATCATATCAATTACATATATGTAATGTTAATATAATATACATAGTGGCCCAACTCTATTTCTTTGCTTCATAATTCATGTTGATTCCAATGAATCTGAAATGAAATAATTGAAAGGCCACTAATCCTTTTTTAGCATTCGAAAGAAGTAATTGATTGAGCAGTTGACAGATGATCCAGGGGTTCGGTTCCGTGGGAACTTTTTATCTTCGGATTTCGTTTCGAAAAGAATTAGCAAACCCCATCTTTAACGTTTGAACCATGATATGAAATGAGTTCCATAAAACAAGCATAAATCCTATTTTGAAAATAACTAAAATACTAATAATAATAAATAAAACAAGTGGTAAGCACGTAATATGTGGGTGGCTACCCCGAGGTACTATCTTATTATGAGGTAGTATATTATTATGCGTAGTATCTCATTGGACAACCACTATGTCTATGTTCTTTCGTCTCGAAAGTATGTATCCACTTAAAAACTTATAATAATAACAGAACTCTTTTTTTTTTTTACTGTTCAAAAAAAAAAATCAAAGAAAAAAAGTTTTGCAGAACGATCTATAAAATAAAACAAAAACAATCGATACAGTTTGATTCTTCAATTAGTAGTACTTCTAGAGTCCACTTCTTCCCCATACTACGAGTGAAAGAGAAAATGTAAAGACTACCATTAAAGCAGCCCAAGCGAGACTTACCATATCCATGTGAATTATGTCCCCTATCTCTATGAATATAAAAGAATTATTCCATTATTGCTCACTAATAATTATTATTCACTAATAATAGTGGAATCACTAGCGCATAGTCAAAAAGAGATTCGGGCACAACACCATCGATGAAACAATCCAAAAATCGAATTATAACAAGTTATTATATGATTTCTAGTATAAGCGAAAAAATTAAGCACAAATAAATAAAAGAGGCAGAGAAACTCTTGGAAGTATCAAAGGAGTGTTAGTAACATGTAGGAATAATAAGACCTAGTCTTTCTTTTGTTGCCCTGCATTTCATTACATTAAGTAAAAAGTCTCAAAATAGAGAATCAAGATAGATCACTATCTATCACATACCCCTATTATTCCTTTCTCATTTGATCTAATCTTTACTGTCTCCCGATTGTTTCATAGAGACAATCGGGAGATGGGATGGCCTATTACATGCGTGACTAGAGCTTATCGAAAAGAAAGAATTTCTTTTTTGAAGATGAAAATAAAAAAAAAAGCCAATTATCCATTCAATATAATATTGATTGAATGCTCGAGCACTCAGATACTTTCATGAGTCCGTATATCGTATATAAAGTATCTTCCTCCTTTCCGTAACTAAAAATGAAATTAGATTCCCTAATTCAAGACCCAATCAGTAGACACTACATTAGTAGTCGAAGGGCTATCATATCAAGATTTAACGATTATTTTTCATTAATCTACTAAATTCTTGAAACCTAGACGCAAGGATTTATAGCATTTTAGAGAACCCCAACGATGCTTAGAATCAAGCAAATCTAAAGAGGCTTTTTCTTCTGCTTACTTCTGCTGGAAAAAAAAATGATAAAGTTATATCAGCAAAACATAAGAAGGTATTTCGATTCTTTTGTTTGTTGATGAGGCGGCACCCGGATTTGAACTGGGGAAAAAGGGATTTGCAGTCCCCCGCCTTACCGCTCGGCCATGCCGCCAAAACGATACAAAATATTGGATTGGCTCTATCTCTTCGATTGATAGTATCTTACAACACACAATATCTAAAACGAAAAACCGAAAAACTTTGCTTTCTTTTTCTATTGAAAGAAAATCCAAAATAAAATGGGGATTTTGGTCACAAAAGAAAAAATTCAGGACAAATGGGAACCGTTAACTTTAACTATTGACTGTGAATTCATAAATGATTCTTGGATTAAAATTGAAAATTAGGTTTCCCTAATGATATAAGAAAAAAATCCCCAAATTGATACCTTATCTAACTAAATCAAAATTGATAGATAACTAATCATTACTAATCCGTATTGATTCGTTTCCATAACCATAAAAAAATCCTTCTTAATTAAAATTATAATAGCGATTATGAGTATATGTAAACCCCAGAACATAAACGATTACTATTATCTAAATCTAATTGGGTATCTTATCTATATAAGATGCCTATAGGAAATTTTCGGAATTCAATTTTGACAATTTTTTTTTAATTATCATTAAATAGAAAATAGAAATTTGGATAGAGTCTGACTGTGGTGTCCCCCATAGAACTGTAATAAAGGAGTAGATATATATAACTATATATATATATATCTGCACATGTTTATTAATAAATACAAGTCTTCATACATACTTCAATCGTATTCTACGAATTCTACTAAAAAAAATATAGGTATAGGTAAAATATCTCTCTTCGATTCTATGCGAATTTTTTTTTAACAGTGGAATCCACGAAAAAGTTCCATGTTGTTAAAAAAATACAAAAAAATTCTATATTGTTTCTGCAGATCAAATCCCGAATCTATTTATAGTACCCAATCGGATTGGAATATCATAATAATGGTAGAAATTGACTCACTTTTGTTTTGATATAGATATTCTATACAAAACTCCATAAGTCTAAATAGAATTTACCAATTCCTTTGTATTTCATTTGTAGTTGTTGCAAATTCCAATTTGAGTATCAAAGTCTCTTTATTCCTACGTTCATATGTATTTCATGCATTACATCTATTACACCTATGGAGTTAGGTAAAATTTCATGTGATTCAGTAAACATAATATAAATTCCATCATTGCTAGATCGATCCATTTGATGATGAATAAGCAAATAATGGGATTTTTTTTTATAAATGGGAAATCAATAAAATGTTTGGGGGTGGAAATGAGAGAATGTCTACAATACCTGGGTTTAATCAGATACAATTTGAAGGGTTTTGTAGGTTCATTGATCATGGCTTAACAGAAGAACTTTCTAAGTTTCCAAAAATTGAAGATACAGATCAAGAAATTGAATTTCAATTATTTGTGGAAACATATAAATTGGTAGAACCATTGATAAAAGAAAGAGATGCTGTATATGAATCACTCACATATTCTTCTGAATTATACGTATCCGCAGGATTAATTTGGAAAACCCGTAGGGATATGCAAGAACAAACAATTTTTATTGGAAACATTCCTCTAATGAATTCCCTGGGAACTTCTATAGTAAATGGACTATACAGAATTGTGATCAGTCAAATATTGCAAAGCCCCGGTATCTATTACCGGTCAGAATTGGACCATAACGGAATTTCGGTCTATACCGGCACCATAATATCTGATTGGGGAGGAAGATTAGAATTAGAGATTGATCGAAAAGCAAGGATATGGGCTCGTGTGAGTAGG